AAATCGCTTCTGCTCCAAGGACCGAAGACTGTGTTGGTTGTAAGCGATGTGAATCTGCCTGTCCGACCGATTTCTTGAGTGTTCGAGTTTATTTATCGCAAGAAACAACTCGTAGTATGGGTCTAGCTTATTGATACGTTCCATAAAACTCTCCTTGAATCCATCTTTTTTTACCGACAAAATCCGTGCTCAAAATATTTTTATTTTGAGCACGGATTTTTCTGGCCCAAATGTATCTTGTCTTTACCACGAATCATTTTCCTTTATTAACAATAATTGTAGTTTTGCCAATATCTGCAGGTTCATTAATTTTATTTCTTCCACATATAGGAAATCGAGTAATCCGTTGGTATACTATATGTATATGTATTTTAGAACTTCTTCTAACGACTTATGCATTCTGTTATCATTTTCAATTGGATGATCCATTAATCCAACTAGTGGAGGATTTCAAATGGATCGCTTTTTTTGATTTTCATTGGAGATTAGGAATAGATGGACTTTCTATAGGACCAATTTTACTGACGGGATTCATCACGACTTTAGCTACTTTAGCGGCTCGGCCTCTTACTCGAGATTCTCGATTATTTAATTTTCTGATGTTAGCAATGTACAGTGGGCAAATAGGATTATTTTCTTCTCGGGACCTTTTACTTTTTTTCCTGATGTGGGAGTTCGAATTAATTCCCGTTTATCTACTTGTATCCATGTGGGGAGGAAAAAAACGTCTGTACTCAGCTACAAAATTTATTTTGTATACAGCGGGTGGTTCCGTTTTTCTTTTAATGGGAGTTCTGGGTATCGGTTTATATGGTTCTAATGAACCAACACTCAATTTTGAAATATTAGCTAATCAGCCCTATCCTGTAGGATTGGAAATACTATTATATATTGGATTTTTTATTGCTTTTGCTGTCAAATTGCCAATCATACCCCTACATACATGGTTACCAGATACCCATGGAGAAGCACATTATAGTACTTGTATGCTTCTAGCCGGAATCTTATTAAAAATGGGAGCGTATGGATTAGTTCGAATCAATATGGAATTATTTCCTCATGCTCATTCTATATTTTCTCCTTGGTTGATGATAGTAGGTGCAATGCAAATAATCTATGCAGCTTCAACATCTCTGGGTCAACGGAATTTAAAAAAAAGAATAGCTTATTCCTCTGTATCACATATGGGTTTCATAATTATAGGAATTGGTTCTATTACTGATATGGGGCTCAACGGAGCCCTTTTACAAATAATCTCTCATGGATTTATTGGTGCTGCACTCTTTTTCTTGGCCGGAACTACTTATGATAGAATACGTCTTGTGTATCTTGACGAAATGGGTGGAATAGCTATCCCAATGCCAAAAATATTCACGATGTTCAGTAGCTTTTCGATGGCCTCCCTTGCATTACCAGGTATGAGTGGTTTTATTGCCGAATTAATAGTATTTTTTGGACTACTTACTAGTCCAAAATATTTTTTAATGACAAAACTACTAATTACTTTTGTAATGGCAATTGGCATCATATTAACTCCTATTTATTTATTATCTATGTTACGCCAGATGTTCTATGGATACAAGATATTTAATGTACCAACCTCTTCTTTTTTTGATTCTGGACCGCGAGAGTTATTTCTTTTGATCTCTATTTTTTTACCCGTACTAGGTATTGGTATGTATCCTGATTTTTTTCTTTCACTATCAGTTGAAAAGGTTGAAGTTATTCTATCTAATTCTTTTTATGGATAGTTTTGATGAATCAAAAAGAAAAAAAATATTATTTTTTTATGTTCGTTGTACAATGAAAAAAAGAGGTTTTTTTTCTTCTCTTACGTTAAGTAAAAAAAAATAAATTTGAACAGGTGAGAACCCTGTGAATCACTACACTATAAAATTCACAGGGTTCTCACCTGTTCACACAAAGTTTTTTTATCTGATATGTGCTGTCCACTTTTCTATTCCTATTCATCATAACCCCTAAAATTGTGTTTAATTATATGTTAATGTAAATAAACCATAACTATGTAGTCCTATTCCTAATAGATTTATCCCAAAATAGCATATCCAAATTATAAGAAATCCAATAGACGCTACAATTGCTGAATTGGTACCCTGCAATTTTATATTTGTTCGAGTATGTAAATAAATCGCGAATACGATCCAAGTGATAAAAGCCCAAGTTTCTTTTGGGTCCCAACTCCAATAAGATCCCCATGCTTCGTTAGCCCATACTGCTCCAGAAAGAATTCCTATGGTTAAAAAGATAAATCCTAGACTAATAACCCGATAACTCCAATAATCCAATTGTTGAATCAATTGGGACCTGTAATAATTAAAAAGAGAAGTCTTTTTGAAAATATTACTTCGTTCGTTCATGTATTCGATTTCACCAAAGAAAAAGGAACCATTGAAATTTAAAAAACGATTACTCGTAGCAAAAAACTTTTTCTTTTTTCTAACTGTAATGACTATAAGTGATACTGATAATAATGATCCACATAAAAGGGCAGCGTAGCCTAATATCATCGTACTTACGTGCATTATTAACCACTCAGATTGAAGAGCTGGTACTAATATTGTAGATTTGGGTATTTCAGTTAAAAGACCTGAAGTAGCAAAGCCTTGGGTAAAAATAGCACTTGGGCCAATTATTGTGCTTAGAATATTTTTCTTTTTTTTGAAATACGGAACTATATGAATAAGGGAAAAACTCCATGAAAGGAAAATTAATGATTCATATAAATCACTTAGTGGAAAATGTTCCGAATAAATCCAACGAGTAACTAATAATCCTGTTATAGAGAACAAATTAATTATCATGCCCTTTTCGGATGAATCATATAGTTTTACGATTTCATCGACTAAAAAGGTTATCAAATGAATTGTAAGTACAATTGAAACGAGCGAAAAAGAAATATGAGTTAATATATGCTCTAAGGTTGAAAATATCATAAGATTATAGGATTCCTTTAATTAGAAAATCTATATGGAGAGTTGGATTCATTATAGGATCTATTTACTTTTTTTAGGAGATGACATGCCGCCACTCGGACTCGAACCGAGATGCTCTAGCACTGCTTCCTAAGAGCAGCGTGTCTACCAATTTCACCATAGCGGCTTATCTTGAACTCATAATAGTCTATGAATAAGCAATCGTCTAGATTTAAGAATTCGATTGGTTGCAATATTTTTTAGGAAAGATTAAAATTGATGAATAAAAATTTCTTCAACATAGGTATTTGAAGGTTCATTATTTTAGTTTAGAGTCTTCATTTTGATTTAGTGCATGTTATTTTATACTCTCTTCAACTTGAATTCTTGCAAAATTAAAAAATCCTACTATCAATTCAATTAAGGGAGAGAACTCAAATTTTTGTTTTAATGAACTATTTCAAAATTTAGTTGATCTCAAAAATCGAAAACAAAAAATGCAGTTTATCAATGAATATTAATAAAAAAAATCCATTTTGAATCATTCACAATTGACACATTATTTATCCAGAATAATTTCAATAAGTATTTTTGAATGGATTCATCACAAGAGATACAGGGTGGTCTATATAGGAATTTCGAGGAAATAGAAAAGTAAGAAAGTTAAAGGGTTTATAATTTTAGTTTCCATTATTTTAGTAACGAAAGATATTCGCTCTTCTATAGATATAGAGAAAGTGAATATATAGAAAAAATAAAATATTATTGGAAGAAATAGGTTGATGGGGAAAATAAGACTCCCCACCTTGAAAATGAAAAGATATACTAAAAATCGGGTATCTTGTGTTTTTTTGTTAATAAAAATAAAGTATTCTTTTTTTTCGAATTTGGTAAGGTAAACAAAAGAGTTTTTTATATATTCTAGATTCTCAAAGCGGCGATAATTCCATTTTATATTGATTAACTCCGATAGGGAATGGAAATCGAGAATCTTATTTTTGAAATGAAATCAGTCAATTTTTCGAGTCAGCCCGATTCAGATTATTTCAACGTTTTACTATTTATTTTATTTGTTTGTCGCACAAAAAAACTTTTTGAATTCCCGGTAGAAAGAGATTTCCCTAAGGAAAACGCTTTTAACGATGCACAATACCCCTTCCTTTTCCAAACATTTTTTCGAATACGCTTTTTTGATACAGAAGTACGTTTTTTTGGAACTGCCATTTAAATTAAAATTAAGAGATTACTCATTGGTATAGCTGGATGTGAAAGACATCTATTGTTCAAAATAAATATACGTTTTCTTAATTCATTATAGATTTATTTTCTTTTTAAATAATATTTTTTTATAAAAAAAAGAATAGGTATAGGTGAACGATATGGAAAAATTGTATAAAATATTACTAAAAAAAATATAAAATAAAAAAGAAGAATATTCTTTCTTTATTTTTCAAATGAGTTTTTCCATTCCATAAAAAAATAGTTTTATCGCTTGGTATTTTTCTTTCATATTCTTTTCGATTCAAATCTATATTTACAAAATCTGTTGTGCCGTAGAAATGGAATTGCTTGAACTTAATAAAATGAAAGAATCCAAAATTACATAACATGACATAAAATGAAAATACCTGAAGAAAGGTTTAAGAGGAGAACCCAACTTTCTGTTTATAAAAAAAACTTTATTAAAATATTTTCTATTAACTTGTCAAACAAGGGAAAATACGCCGAATTTTACTTGAATTTTAAAATTCGAAAGAGAATAATTATAAATCTTTTTCTTTCATTTGACCAATTGTAACTTCTTGATTTGAATATTTGAAGTAGTTAACATAAACTCAAAAAAAAAATAAGTAAAAAGAAAGAAAAATGAAAAAATTCTATTTAAGTTAGTATATATCTTAATTTTTTATTGATTCCTTTGAAAAGAGGTAAGATCCAGTTAATCGGAAACAATACAATAAATATTAATTACACGAATACACGAATTTAAAAACTTTTTTTATGGAACAGACCTATCAATATGCATGGATCATACCTTTCCTTCCACTTCCAGTTCCTGTGTTAATA